GACTTAGGTCTATGTCAATTAAACCAAAATGAAAAGGATTTTTTAAATTCAAAATCTTGAGTCTTAGATCTTGCTTTATAAATTCAGTCTCGGGATGAATAGGAGTTTGGATTCTGAATCATTCAATTTCGTATTCCTTTTCAATTTAGTAGTCCTTGCTCATTTTTACGTTTAGCCTATATTACACAAGACTTGTAATAAGATAATAAGAAAAATTTCTTGAATAACTAATAAAAAAGAGAGGATAGGATAAGATAAATCAGGTAGGATGTTAAACAGACTTTTTTTGGGGGGGCGGGGGGGGACAAAAAATTGGGGATAGAGGGACTTGAACCCTCACGATTTTTAAAGTCAACGGATTTTCATCTTACTATAAATTTCATTGTTGTCAGTATTGACATGTAAAATGGGACTCTATCTTTATTCTCATCCGATTAATCAGTTCTTGAAAAGAACTATCAGACTTTGCTTGGGGGGAATTATTTCATCAATAAATATTCGATTTTTTCTTCAACTTCGATTGAGTCACAACAATAAGAATTCCATTTTTTTTATAGAATAGATCATCATTTTTGAGATAGTTTTGCATTACGTAAACTTATGTCTATAAGTTTTTATCCTTCATCTCTTACGATTTACATAAAAAGATTCCCTTCCCAACACAAGGTAGTGAACTCGATTTGTTAGAACAGCTTCCATTGAGTCTCTGCACCTATCCCCCTTTTTTTGTTTACTCTTCTTTGCTTTCGTAAAATAGGATTTGGCTCAGGATTGCCCATTGTTAATTCCAGGGTTTCTCTGAATTTGAAAGTTCTCACTTAGTAAGTTTCCATACCAAGGCTCAATCCAATTAAGTCCGTAGCGTCTACCAATTTCGCCATATCCCCTTTTTCACTTTGAGATGAAGTTGCCATCCTTTCCCCTTTTCTTACTTTTATTTCTTGCCTATCTTCTTGAATCTCGATTAGTTTTTTTGGAGCTCTCTATTTATTCGATCTAATCAGAAAAGATTTTATCATTTCTGTATTCGCAATTCAATATGAATCTATACTATATAAAATAATAGGTGTTCCTTTTATTCTTATGTTTTTTTTTTTTATTTTATGAAATACTCGAACGGTCGATTTGATTTTGTTTATGTTAACTAAGTTTCATGCAAACAAAATACAAAATCTCTCATTATCATTAGATTCGAATTGGAATTTTATTTAAACAGGTTGCATCTTTGTATTCTATATTCAGTTGACATTTTGATCCTTATTCTTCTTAGAACAAATTCTATTCCATATAAACAAAATTGCGTTTTATTCCTTCCTTCCTTTTTATGTAATGAATTAATTTTTCCGAATGAAATGAATAGAAATTTAGAATTCGAAGAAAATTCTATTCATTTAGTTTCAAAAAATCCAGTTTATTATTATTTAGACTTAGATTAAAAGTTTATAATGTAAAAAAAGATTCTAATTAAGAAATTAGATTTGGAATGAAAAAAAAGGAATTCCTATTAAATTATTAAATTAAGATGTTTATTATTGCTAGACATATTATTCCGAATAATTATTCCGAATCAAATCCAAATTCAAAAAAAAAAAGAAAATCTATTGCTATATTCTCTTGCTATATTCTCTTAACGGATTAATAGTTATATTCTATTTCTTTTAGAATATTCAAAATGAATTTGAAAGCCTATTGTATTGTATATTTTTTTATTCTTTATTATTCTATAATAACTATAATAATTAATAACTATAATAATTAGAATATTATCTATATTAATTAGAAATAGCTAAGAATGAGTGTTTAATAAAAAGGGGTCTAATAGTTTTTTTTTGCTGAATTTCTAAGCATATAAATTTTCGGTTACTTTAGCCGGCTTAGCTCAGAGGTTAGAGCATCGCATTTGTAATGCGATGGTCATCGGTTCGACTCCGATAGCCGGCTTTTCTCTATTTCTTAGATTTTTTACATGATTGATAATGCCTTTTCAAAATGAAATCCCCCCCTTTTTTTTTTTCAAAAGTTACCAGTAAGTTTCTATTAGCTCATAGAAACTTTCCATTTTTCATTTTTCGTAAAAAAACAGAAATAGCGGAATGAAATATGTGGAAAATAAATACAAAAGGAAAATTTGTATTTTTTTATATATGTGTATTGTATATACAATCTATAAAAAAATTGGATATTGATAAAATCCATCTAATTTGAATTTGTATTACAATATTTTAACGAATTTCGCTTGATTTATCATTATCATTTAGTTCAGCTTTAATTTAGGTTTATCAAATTTCAATAAAAAAGGAGTCTTTATGTCACGTTACCGAGGGCCTCGTTTTAAAAAAATACGCCGTCTGGGGGCTTTACCGGGACTAACTAGTAAAAGGCCTAGAACTGTAAGCGATCTTAGAAACCAATCACGTTCTGGAAAGAAATCTCAATATCGTATTCGTTTAGAAGAAAAACAAAAATTGCGTTTTCATTATGGTCTTACAGAACGACAATTACTTAAATATGTTCGGATCGCCGGAAAAGCAAAAGGGTCAACAGGTCAGGTTTTACTACAATTACTTGAAATGCGTTTGGATAACATTCTTTTTCGATTGGGTATGTCTTTGACTATTCCTCAAGCCCGTCAATTAGTTAACCATAGACATATTTTAGTTAATGGTCGTATAGTAGATATACCAAGTTATCGCTGCAAACCCCGAGATATCATTACTGTGAAGGATGAACAAAAATCTCGAGCTTTGGTTCACACTTTTCTTGATTCATCTGCCCATGAGGAATTGCCAAAACATTTGACTCTCCAGACATTCCAATATGAAGGATTTGTCAATCAAATAATAGATAGGAAAAGCGTCAGTTTAAAAATAAATGAATTGCTCGTCGTCGAATATTATTCTCGTCAGACTTAATCCTGGCTAAATTAAAATAAGAAAACAAGAGCTCGCACACCTCAAGTCCCTTTTTCTTAAGTTTTTCGTAAGTTAAGCTAAATAAAGTGGCACAGGGTAAGGCATTTCATGTGGGCCCACTCATGTATCATAGATCATTAGGGAGATTTTCATCACTTGTTTGCTCTTTCCAGTAGTTTGTTAAAGATATTAAAAATAGAAAATCTATCTAAAATAAAGAAAGGTCGAACTTTTTTTATATACGGTTAGTATTTCATTTGTTACATTGTGTGCATTGGTGAATTAGTTCAAAGTACGGAGAGAGAGGGATTCGAACCCTCGGTAAACAAAAGTCTACATAGCAGTTCCAATGCTACGCCTTCAACCACTCGGCCATCTCTCCGAAAAGTCATTTCTATTTTAATTTTTATTCCGTTAAAAAAAAAAAAAAAAAATTTGAAGTAGAAGATTTTTTTTTGAATTTGAATGAGTCCACTTTTATGTTAGTTCGTACTGTACAATTTCTTTTTTGTGGGATCATTTTCTCACGAGAGAGGTAACGAAAAGAGTTCTAGATTGGATTATTAGCTATGCCTAGATCACGCGTAAATGGAAATTTTATTGATAAAACCTTTTCAATTGTAGCCAATATTTTATTACGAATAGTTCCGACAACTTTAGGAGAAAAGGAGGCATTTACTTATTATAGAGATGGTGCGATTTGATTATCCTTCCTTATTATTTTGATTTACTTTTCAGACTCTCAGTCTTAGGAAAAAGAGATATTATTCGGCATAGAAAGAAAAAATCTTATTAAAAAAAAAATCTATCCTTCTTGAAGGTGACGTTTATAATATAACTAAAACAATCCCTTCTGTCGTGTATCTACGATTAATGCAACCTTAGATGCTTCAATTTTTATTCTAGTATTGAGCGAAAGGTTATACCTATGGGTTCTGTATTGCAGGTCAATCCTACTATAGTGCTACCAATAGAAGGCATAGGGGAAGAAGTACTACGTCGAGAAATCAACAACACAGAAACTTTGTCAAAATTACCTTTCCTTCGTGAGGATCGGGATTAAAAAAATGGTTGGGACAACAAACACCCATCTCGTTCGTACTTTTGATACCCGTATGACCATTGAAAAACGTTGAAGTGACTAATTCCTGGAAATTAAGGAGCGTTGAGAACAAAGAAATTGTTGGAGTTTCCATTTTTTATCTATTATGAGCACATTTGGTGGTAAGAAAAGAGCTTTTGCAGAAAGGTTGGCTAGAGATTTCTTGTAAAAACATTAGCCCCACTCAGTTCATAATGACATCAATTTTTTCCCTATATTATTCTCATTATGAACAGAAAGGAGGAGCCGTATGAGATGAAAATCTCATGTACGGTTTTGAAACGGAGGATTCTTTAAATTGAATGACGACCGTAACGGATGTCAGCTCAATCCGAAGGAAATTACGCAGAAGCATTACAGAATTATTATGAAGCTATGCGACTAGAAATTGATCCCTATGATCGAAGTTATATACTCTATAACATAGGTCTTATCCACACAAGTAACGGAGAACATACGAAAGCCTTAGAATATTATTTTCGGGCATTAGAACGAAATCCCTTCTTACCACAAGCTTTTAATAATATGGCTGTGATCTGTCATTACGTGCGACTATCTCCACTATAGAAAAAAAGGAAAGAAAGAATAACTAGTAAATTAAATACTAGAAATCAAAAATAGGCTTTCTACATAAGCATCGTCCAAAAAAACGATTTTTATCAGCTGTAGCAAAAAAAGAAACTTCATAGAAGTCAAAATATGAAGAATAAATATGCCTAAATACGTTATTCTATGGATAACGGATCCTAATTGATAGAGAGAGCACCGTAAAGATCAATTAACTAACGAGGTTTTGAACCGATACAATAAGAACTGCTTATTTATATCATGATATGAGATAATCATTAGGAATTTACTTATGTAATAGAGTCAATCCCCTAATATATTGAGCAGCGGTGTAGCATCAGATCCTAAAGACAGGAAGTCTTTTTATAAATAAAGAAAAGTCTTTTTCAAAGATTCTGTATCAATTTAGATATGAAATC